ATGAATAATGGAGAAACTCCATGAAAGGAACATTAATGATTCATATAAATCACTTAACGGGAAATGTCTCGAATAAATCCAACGAGTAACTAATAATCCTGTTATACAGAAAAAAGTGGCTATCATGCCTTTTTCTGACGGATCACATAGTCCTACGATTTCATGGACTAATAAAGTCACCAAATAAATCGTAATGACAATTGAAATGATCGAAAAAGAGATGTGAGTGAATATATGTTCTAAAGTCGCAAATATCATAAAAAAAAATCATTAAAAAAAAGAGGGGTCCCTCAATTACGGAATGTAAATTCCGAATTAAATTCATTATAGGATCTAATGTGTCCTTTTTAGAGGATGCCGCCACTCGGACTCGAACCGAGATGCTCTAGCACTGCTTCCTAAGAGCAGCGTGTCTACCGATTTCACCATGGCGGCTTGATCGAAATAATAATAGCCCATATGATGTTCAATCGTCGAGATTGAAAGATTCAATGCAATATATTTTAGGAAACGTTAGAATCGATGAATAAAGACTCGTTCAAATGAATATTTGAACTTCAATAATCCTTAGTATCCCGATATGGTGTCATTTTTAACAACAGGCTTTCACGTAGTATAAGTTCTTCTGGAACAGTTGGAACTAGATGGTTATGTCCTCAGTTGAGGTCTAGAACTAAGAATTGTCCCTTTTTTATATAATTTTTTGATGATTCATTTCTCATTTATCTGATTTCATGGATCGGAAATGAAAAAAGATTCATTTTTCACTGAACAAAAGAAAATAAATAGGATTTTTTATGTATCACAATTGGATAACTACATCCAAGGGATTTCTATAAATATTTAGATAGTTTGGTATCAAAACTGTATTAATGGTTGGGATCCTCATTGTATACATAATTCGTGTGAGGATTTACCGAACCAATTAGGTATTGGGCTGCACATAAAACAAAAGAGTTTCAATCTCTATTGGAATTCTACGCTATGTACTTTACTTATAAATAAAGTATATTCTATATAAAATAGATTGATCGATCCTACGGTCCAAACATAGGATCTATTTTGGATTAAGGAAGATTGAATTATTCTTCGTACATAAATATCGACCTAAAGGGGATCCGGGGAGTTTTTATTGATTGGGTCGAAACAAGAGGGAATCTATGTAGTGATTCGGAGAGTTACAAAGCAAAGTCTTAAAATATATATTTCAATCAATTAGTTTCAAGGATCCATTCATTTTTACTACTGTCGTTCATACTTGTTTCAGATCTTCCAAAAATCTTAATGATGTATAACTATTGGAGATACATAATCGAATAAACTTCTTCCTAAAAAAAGAAACTTCTTCCTAAAAAAAATCTTTTTTTTTTGGGGGGGGGGAAATAACAACCCCCATCTCGCGAATTATCAAAATCTACTATAATGAAAAGTGAAACCTTGTATTTTGTGTTTAACTATTTCTTTTTTGTTGTTGTTTGAAAAACAACAACAAAAAAGAAATAGTACCGTTCTTAGAACCCAATAGACAGAATAATTCTTATTCTACATACCACAACAGCCGGTTCAGTTCTATCTCATATAGATGAGTTCAAAACATTAGTTAATGTGAATTATTCATCTTATAAATCATCCAATTCATCGAGTCATGTCGATTCAGATTATTCCAAGGCTTTATTACTTGTTTGTCGCACAAAAAAACTTTTTGAATGCCCGGTAGAAATAGATTTAGCTAAAGATAAAGCTTTTACCGCCGCCCAATATCCCTTTTTCTTCCAAATATTTCTACGAATACGCTTTTTTGAGATAGAAGTACGTTTCTTTGGAACCGCCATTTTAAAATAAAGAAGTTACTTTTATAGTTGGATGTGAAAGACATGTATTGTTCAAAATGGATCGTTCTTGCTATTCATTATCTATATTTATTCCATAGCGGATACTTCCTTCATAACATACAAAAATATAGATACGTGTGCATCACATAGAGTACACTAGGGATAAAAAAAGAAATAGAAAAAAGAAAAACGATTTTCAAAGGAATTTTTTTTTGTTCCACATCTCTATTACATACAATGCCCGAAGAAAGAAGAATTCGTACTAATTTGTACCTTCATATCTTCATTCCGATCTATGTCTATGAGGTCCGCTACCATAGAAATCGAACCGGTTGTTGTTGATAAGAATCAAAAAGGGTTCCAATTCATATCTCAATCTCAGTCTATTTATATCTCGTTGTCTTACATTGAATAAATCGAAAAGCTTAAGAATCCTTACCTAATTTAAGAAAATAATCATTTAAAATTTTTCTATTAATTGACCAAGCTCGAGGATAGAGTACGATTGGTAGTTAATCTGTTAAACGATACATTACTTGAGAAAGGTAATTTTAGTAATCTCTTATTTCAGTTCTATGCGAAGTGACGAGTATCATAGGATTTCCTATAAACATAAGTTTATTTTATTGGAATAGAAGCCAATCAATCAGTTCTACAATGAATTAATTAATGACTCCGAATAAACTAACTAAAATAACTAGTATTTTATTGGGTCGAGTTATTGGCGGATTCTATGATCCATATCCCAATAGAGTACTTTTACCTTTTTTTGGTGTCATTCCTTTTCCTTACTATTTACTATATGGATATCAATCGCCGTAATAGTGGAATGATTGAAAATCTCATATTCTTTCTTTATCTTAATAAATATCTTAGTTAATAACTAAATGGTCAGTTTTAACCAGTGACTTGGTCATTTGAACAATTGTAACTTCTTGATTTAAATTTCTTTTTATTCAATACGATATTTGGGAAAGAATCGGAATAATTAAGAATTCAAAATCCTATTTGAGTTCTTTTCTATCTTGATTTTTATTTATTTATTTGACTTCCGAAAGAGAGAAGAGCTGGTGAATCGGAAACAATTAATAAGAATAAAAAAAGTTTGATTTTCTTATGGAACATACATATCAATATGCATGGATCATACCTTTCGTTCCACTTCCAGTTACTATGTCAATAGGATGGGGACTTCTGCTTGTTCCGACTGCAACAAAAAATCTTCGTCGTATGTGGGCTTTTCCTAGTGTTTCATTGCTAAGTATAGTTATGGTTTTTTCGGCCGATCTGTCTATTCAGCAAATCAATGGCAGTTCTATCTATCAATTTCTATGTTCTTGGACCATCAATAATGATTTTTCTTTAGAGTTCGGCCACTTGATCGACCCACTTACTTCTATTATGTCAATACTAATCACTACTGTTGGAATCATGGTTCTTATTTATAGTGACAATTATATGTCTCATGATCAAGGATATTTGAGATTTTTTGCTTATATGAGTTTTTCCAATACTTCTATGTTGGGATTAGTTACTAGTTCCAATTTGATACAAATTCATATTTTTTGGGAACTGGTGGGAATGTGTTCGTATCTATTAATAGGTTTTTGGTTCACACGACCAATTGCAGCCAATGCTTGTCAAAAAGCGTTTGTAACTAATCGTGTAGGGGATTTTGGTTTATTATTAGGAATCTTAGGTTTTTATTGGATAACAGGTAGTTTGGAATTTCGGGATTTGTTCGAAATCTTCAATAACTTGATCCATAATAATGGGGTCAATTCTTTATTTGCTACTCTGTGTGCCTCCCTATTATTCCTTGGTGCAGTTGCTAAATCCGCACAATTTCCCCTTCATGTATGGTTACCTGATGCCATGGAGGGGCCCACTCCTATTTCGGCTCTTATACATGCTGCTACTATGGTAGCAGCGGGAATTTTTCTTGTCGCTCGGCTTCTTCCCCTTTTCACAGTCATACCTTACATAATGAATCTCATTTCTTTGCTAGGTATAATAACGGTACTATTAGGAGCTACTTTAGCTCTTGCTCAAAAAGACATTAAGAGAAGTTTAGCCTATTCTACAATGTCTCAATTGGGTTATATTATGTTAGCTCCAGGGATAGGTTCTTATCGAGCTGCTTTATTCCATTTAATCACTCATGCCTATTCGAAAGCATTATTGTTTTTAGGATCCGGATCGATTATTCATTCAATGGAACCCATTGTTGGATATTCTCCAGATAAAAGTCAGAACATGGTTCTTATGGGTGGTTTAACCAAATATGTGCCAATTACAAAAACTACTTTTTTATTAGGTACACTTTCTCTTTGTGGTATTCCACCTCTTGCTTGTTTTTGGTCCAAAGATGAAATTCTTAATGATAGTTGGTTGTATTCACCGATTTTCGCGATAATAGCCTGTTCCACAGCAGGATTAACTGCATTTTATATGTTTCGGATGTATTTACTTACTTTTGAGGGGCATTTACACGTTCGGTTTCAAAATTACAGTGGCACTAAAAATAGCTCGTTCTCTTCAATATCTATATGGGGAAAAGAAGGACCGAAACCAGTTAACAAAAATGTACTTTTCTCAGTAATGAATAATAATAAAAAGGTTTCCCTTTTTTCGAAGAAGATATATCAAATTGATGGGAATATACGAAATTTGATGCGATCCTTTAGTACTCATTTTGACAATAAAGACACTTCCATGTATCCCTGTGAATCGGACAATACTATGCTATTTTCTCTACTTGTATTGGTCCTATTTACTTTGTTTGTTGGATCCATAGGAATTCCTTTCGATCAAGTAGGAATGGATTTGGATATATTATCGAAATGGTTAATCCCATCGATAAACCTTTTACATAAAAATTCGAACTATTCTGTGGATTGGTATGAATTTGTGACAAATGCAATTTATTCAGTCAGTATAGCCTATTTCGGAATATTCATAGCGTCTCTTTTATATGGGTCTGTTTATTCATCTTTTCAGAATTTAGAATTAATTAATTCATTTGTTAAAATAGGTCCTAAGAGACTTTTCTTGGACCGAATAATAAATGTAATATACAATTGGTCATATAATCGTGGTTACATAGATATTTTTTATGCAACATTCTTAACTAAGGGTATAAGAGGATTAGCCGAACTAACTCATTTT